TTGAATTTGAAAGGATTTGCTCTATTGGTCGAACAAAGAAGACTTGATTCAGAAAATCAAACGAAATGTTTGAAATTTCTATCCGATGTAGTTACAACTGATCCAAATGATCAAACAATTCAAAAGAAATCTATTGGAATAGAAGAAATCGGTAAAAAGGTTCCTCGATGGTCATACAAATTAACCGACCATTTGGAAGAACAGGAGCAAGAAAATGAGGAAGAATCGACAGAGGATCATGGGATTCGTTCAAGAAAAGCCAAACGTGTGGTAATTTATACTGATAATGATCAGAATACCAATAATGATGAGAATACCAATAATGATCAGAATACCAATAATGATCAGAATACCAATACTTATACTAGTACCAGTACTAATAGTGATCAAGCACAAGAGGTGGCGTTGATACGTTACTCGCAACAATCGGATTTTCGTAGGGATCTAATCAAAGGATCCATGCGCGCTCAAAGACGTAAAACAGTTACTTGGGAAATGTTTCAAGCAAATGTGCATTCCCCACTTTTTTTGGACAGAATAGACAAAACGTTTTTTTTTTCTTTTGATATCTCCGGAATGATGAACCTAATTTTTAGGAATTGGGTGGGGAAAGGTCCGGAATTCAAAACTTCGGATTCTGAGGAAAAGGAGGCAAAAGAAAAGGAAAAAACAAAGGAGGAGAAAAAGGAAGAGAATGAACGGATAGCAATAGCAGAAAATTGGGATACTATTCTATTTGCTCAAACAATAAGAGGTTCTATGTTAGTAACACAATCGATTCTTAGAAAATACATCGTATTGCCTTCATTGATAATAGCTAAAAATCTCGGCCGTATGTTATTATTTCAATTCCCCGAGTGGTACGAGGATTGGAAGGAGTGGAATAGAGAAATGCATGTTAAATGCACCTATAATGGTGTTCAATTATCAGAAACAGAATTTCCGAAAGACTGGCTAACAGACGGTATTCAAATAAAGATCCTATTTCCTTTCTGTCTGAAACCTTGGCACAGATCTAAGCTACGATTCGATCATAGAGATCGAATGAAAAAGAAAGGAAAAAAAGAAAATTTTGGTTTTTTAACAGTCTGGGGGATGGAAACTGAACTACCTTTTGGTTCTCCCCGAAAACGACCTTCCTTTTTTGACCCCATTTGGAAAGAACTCGAAAAAAAAATTAGAAAAGTGAAAAAGAAATGTTTTCTAGTTCTAAGAGCTTTAGTAAAAAGAAAAAAATGGTTTCTAAGGGTCTTAAAAGAAAAAACAAGATGGATTCTCAAAACAGTTCTATTTATAAAAAGAATAATAAAAGAGTTTGCAAAAGTAAATCCAATTTTCTTATTTGGATTGAGGAAAGTATATGAACCAAATGAAAATAGAAAAGATTCTATAATTAGTAATAAGATTAACCATGAATCGATCATTCGAATTAGATCTGTGGATTGGACAAATTATTCACTGACAGAAAAAAAAATGAAGGATCTGGCTGATAGGACAACCACAATCCGAAATAAAATAGAAAGGATTACAAAAGACAATAGAAAAATATTTCTAACTCCAAATAGAAAGATTAGTCCTAACGAGACAGGTTGTGATGATAAAAGATCGGAATCACAGAAACATATTTGGCAGATATCAAAAAGAGGAGGTGCCCGATTAATACGTAAATGGCACTATTTTATGAAATCTTTCATTGAAAGAATCTATATGGATATCTTTCTATGTAACATTAATATTCCCAGAATAAATGCACAACTTTTCCTTGAATTTGAATCAACAAAAAAAATTATCGACAAAGACATTTACAATGATGAAAGAAATAAAGAAGGAATTGATGAAACAAATCAAAATGCAATTCACTTTATTTCGACTATAAAAAAGTCTCTTTCTAATATTAGTAATAATAAATCACAGATTTATTGTGACTTATCTTCCTTGTCCCAAGCATATGTATTTTACAATTTATCACAAATCCAAATTATTAATAAATATTACTTGAGATCTGTACTTCAATATCGCGGAGCATATCTTTTTCTTAAGGATAGAATAAAGGATCATTTTGGAACACGAGGAATATTGGATGCCAAATCAAGGTCTAAGAAACTTCCGAATTCTGGAATGAATGAATGGAAAAATTGGTTAAGGGGTCATTATCAATACAATTTATCTAAGACTAGATGGTCTAAATTAGTACCGCAAAAATGGCGAAATAGAGTCAATCAACGTCGTATGATTCAAAATAAAGACTCAAAAAAAGATTCATATGAAAAAGAAAAAGACCAATTAATTCATTACGAGAAACAAAATAATTATGTAGTGAACTCATTACCGAGTCAAAAAGAAAAATTTAAAAAACACTACAGATATGATCTTTTATCACATAAATATATTCATTATGAAGACAGGAAGGACTCATATATTTATGGATCGCCATTCCAAGTAAATGGAGACCGAGAGATTCCATATAATTACAACATGCCTAAACCCGAATCATTTTATGTACCCGGGGGTATAGCTATTAATGATTATCTAGGGGAAGGGTCTATTATTGATACGGGGAAAAATCCGGATAGAAAATATTTGGAGGGGAGAATTCTCCATTTTTTTCTTAGAAAGAATATCGATATTGAGACTTGGACCGATATAGATACTGGAACCAACATTAATAAAAATACTAAGACTGGGACTAATGATTATCAAATAATTGATAAGAAAAATATTTTTTATCTCACGATTCATCAAGAAATCAACCCATCCAATCAAAAAAAAAGGTTTTTTTTTGATTGGATGGGAATGAATGAAGAAATGCTACATCGTCCCATATCGAATCTAGAACCCTGGTTCTTCTCGGAATTTGTGCTACTTTATGATGCATATAAGATTAAACCGTGGATCATACCAATCAAATTACTTATTTTCAATTTGAATGGAAATGAAAACATTAGTGAAAATAAAAACATCAACAGAAATCAAAAAAAGGATCTTCGTCTATCATCTAATCAAAAAGAATATCTTGAATTAGAGAATCGAAATCAAGAAGAAAAAGAACAGCTGGGTCAAGGGAATCTTGGATCAGATCCACGAAACCGACAAAAAGATCTTGAAAAAGATTCCGCGGAATCAGACATTAAAAAACGTAGAAAGAAAAGACAATTCAAGAGCAATAAGGAAGCGGAACTAGATTTCTTCCTGAAAAGGTATTTGCTTTTTCAATTGAGATGGGATGATCCTTTGAATCAAAGAATTCTTAATAATATCAAGGTATATTGTCTCCTGCTTAGGCTGATAAATCCAAGGGAAATTGCTATATCCTCTATTCAAAGAGGAGAAATGCGCCTGGATGTAATGCTGATTCAGAAGGATCTAACTCTTACAGAATTGATAAAAAGGGGAATATTTATTATCGAACCGGTTCGTCTGTCTATAAAATGGGATGGACAATGGATTATGTATCAAACCATAAGTATTTCATTGGTCCATAAGAATAAGTACCAAACTCATCGAATATGCCGAGAAAAAAAATATGTTGATGAAGATTCTTTCGATAGATCCATTGCACAACATGGAAAGGTACTTGTGAATGGAGATGAAAATAATTATGCTTTGCTTGTTCCTGAAAATATTCCATCTCCTAGACGTCGTAGAGAATTGAGAATTCTAATTTGTTTGAATTCCGAGAATGAGAATGTTGTGAATAGAAATTCAGTATTTTTCAATGGCAACAACGTAAGGAACTGTGTGCAATTTTTGGATGAGGACAAGCATTTTGATACAGATATAAATAAATTTATCCAATTCAAATTGTTTCTTTGGCCCAATTATCGATTAGAAGATTTAGCTTGTATGAATCGCTACTGGTTTGATACCAATAATGGCAGTCGTTTCAGTATGTCAAGGATACATATGTATCCACGAGTCAGAATTAGTTGATGGTGTATTTCCTATATATCTATATCACGTGTCATATCCGGTATATAAAGGTATACAAATGTACACACACGTTGTGTTACATTAGATTCTGATACATGATACTGATTCAATGATGTATCATATCAATTGGATCTAGGAATGAATCGGCAGAATTTTCTTAAGTCCCAATCATTCCCTTTTGTGGGTGTAGAAATGTATCATCTCCTTCTATCGAATCCAATTTTCAATTGGATTCGATAGAAAATGAATAAATCCAGATTATTTTATTGTGTGTACCAGATCTAAATGACTGGCATTATTATTATTCCTGATCGGTAAAATCCATATCTGTGGAAAAGAAAGAAAAAAAAGAGAGAGAGAGAAGAATTGTTTTTATGGTAAAAAATTCATTCATCTCAGTTATTCCGCAAGAAGAAAAAGAAAAAAACAAAGGGTCTGTTGAATTTCAAGTATTCAGTTTCACCAATAAGATACGGAGACTTACTTCACATTTGGAATTGCACAGAAAAGACTATTTATCTCAGAGAGGTCTGCGGAAAATTCTGGGAAAACGTCAACGTATACTAGCTTATTTGTCAAAGAAAAATAGAGTACGTTATAAAGAATTAATTGGTCAGTTGGATATTCGGGAACCAAAAACTCGTTAATTTGAAAATTCGTTGGAATTATTTGCTTTATTAGATCTTGAATTTTGATGAACCTCGTTTCGTTTTCAGCAATTCATGAAATAATGAATCGGGGAAGAAAACATATGACTGTACCGGATATAAGAAAAGACTTCATGATAGTCAATATGGGTCCTCACCACCCATCAATGCATGGTGTTCTTCGACTCATCGTTACTCTAGATGGTGAAGATGTTATTGATTGTGAACCCGTATTGGGTTATTTACACAGAGGGATGGAAAAAATTGCGGAAAACCGAACAATTATACAGTATCTACCTTACGTAACACGTTGGGATTATTTAGCTACTATGTTCACAGAGGCAATAACGGTAAATGCACCAGAACAATTGGGAAATATTCAAGTACCTAAAAGAGCCAGCTATATCAGAGTCATTATGCTGGAGTTGAGTCGTATAGCTTCTCATTTGTTATGGCTTGGGCCTTTTATGGCGGATATCGGTGCACAGACTCCTTTCTTCTATATTTTCAGAGAGAGGGAATTGCTATATGATCTATTCGAAGCTGCCACAGGTATGCGAATGATGCATAATTATTTCCGTATCGGGGGAGTAGCTGCTGATCTACCTCATGGCTGGATAGATAAATGTTTGGATTTCTGCGATTATTCTTTAACAGGAGTTGTTGAATATCAAAAGCTTATTACGCGGAATCCCATTTTTTTGGAACGAGTTGAAGGAGTGGGCATTATTGGTGGAGAGGAAGCAATAAATTGGGGTTTATCAGGACCAATGCTACGAGCTTCCGGAATGCAATGGGATCTTCGTAAAGTTGATCATTATGAGTGTTACGATGAATTCGATTGGGAAGTCCAATGGCAAAAAGAAGGAGACTCATTAGCTCGTTATTTAGTACGAATCAGTGAAATGACGGAATCCATAAAAATTATTCAACAGGCTCTGGAAGGAATTCCGGGGGGGCCCTATGAGAATTTAGAAGTCCGTCGCTTTGATAAAGCAAGGGATTCCGAATGGAATGATTTTGAATATCGATTCATTAGTAAAAAGCCTTCTCCCACTTTTGAATTGTCGAAACAAGAACTTTATGTCAGAGTAGAAGCCCCAAAAGGAGAATTGGGAATTTTTCTGATAGGAGATAATAGTGTTTTTCCCTGGAGATGGAAAATTCGTCCACCCGGTTTCATCAATTTGCAAATTCTTCCTCAGCTAGTTAAAAGAATGAAATTGGCTGATATCATGACGATACTAGGTAGTATAGATATCATTATGGGAGAAGTTGATCGTTGAAATGATAATTGATACGACAGAAGTACAAGCTATCAATTCTTTTTCCAGATCGGAATCCTTAAAAGAGGTCTATGGCCTCGTATGGCTGCTTGTCCCTATTTTTACTCCTGTATTGGGAATCACAATAGGTGTACTCGTGATTGTGTGGTTAGAAAGAGAAATATCCGCAAGGATACAACAACGTATTGGGCCTGAATATGCTGGCCCCTTGGGAATTCTTCAAGCTCTAGCAGATGGGACCAAACTACTTTTCAAAGAGGATCTTCTACCATCTAGAGGAGATATTCGTTTATTCAGTATCGGCCCATCTATAGCGGTCATATCAATTCTACTAAGTTATTCAGTAATTCCTTTTGGCTATCGTCTTGTTCTAGCCGATCTCAGTATAGGTGTTTTTTTATGGATCGCTATTTCCAGTATTGCTCCTATTGGACTTCTTATGTCAGGATATGGATCAAATAATAAATATTCCTTTTCAGGTGGTCTACGAGCTGCTGCTCAATCTATTAGTTATGAAATACCATTAACTCCATGTGTGTTATCAATATCTCTACGTGTGATTCGTTGGAACATGAACTTTTACCTCTTTCCTTTATTTCTAGGAAAGGGGTTGAATGGATTGAATAGATATCTTTATTTTTTTATTCATCATTCGGGTCAATGAGTTAAACCAGATAGTTATATGAGTGAAACAAAACAGCTTATGAATTCGCAGTAAGAAGATTGATTCTCATTCCCTATGTACGAGAGTAAGGTAGAAGTAAACATAAGCAGTGGAAACTGTTTACCCCAAGATTGATTGATTAGTTATCATGGCTTGAAGCGGGTGCAAAAGATCAACTGTATGGAGTTTCTACTATTGTATGTATTACCATACCGGGGATCAATCAAAAATGAGTGGACGGTTAGGAACACCAAGGTACACAAAGGATTAGTAATAGAGATAATGTAAGGTATCCAAAGGGGTATTTCTGCATAAAAGGAATCATAATGAGGGCTTTAAGTTGGTAGAAATGATCAAGGAGTACTTCCCCACGATTCCGATCTAGAGTATGCTCTTATCCACTGATTAAAGAAATGACTATCGGGAACGACGTAATCCTTTATTTTTTTTTTTGAATCCCCTCTTCTTAGTGAGAAAGAAGAACAGGAACGAAAGAAATGAAATGCAATAGGAAAACTGAATAATAAAAGATCCTTGTTTATTTTTTCCTCCATCCCATCCATATTCATACAAATGGAATTTTTATCATGATTCATGAACTAGTGTAGTGTTTAATTATTTTTCGTAATCGAAAGATATGGGTCGAAATATCTATTGATACAACGAGTATTTTATTGAAGGATTAAGTTATTACTAAACAAAAATTTTTATTATAAAATAAAGAATAAGATCAATTCGGAAGCGCTTTTTATTTGTTATTATAGCAGACAGAATTTCATTGGTCTAATTCGGGACTCTCCGATGCGATGCATGTTTACTCTATCTACCCTACAAACATGCCGAGGTAATAACGAACCAAACCAGTCCTTCGATTTATTTGTGGCCATCGAGGAGCCGTATGAAGCTGAGGTTTCATGTACGGTTCTGGAATAGCGATGGAAACAGTGATGTTATCATCGACTATGATTATCTA